GTATGAAAGCAATACTCTAACCACTGGGTTAAGTAGGTCGTTTATCATCACAAAGAGAAACAAAAGAGACCCGTCACATCGATGGATTATAGATGGAATCTTACTTCTAAGCAATACCTGTCTTTCGCAGGAAACAGATCAGGGATCCATCATGTTGGATCATGGAATATTCATCTTGACAAGAAATTCTATATAGATTAAAATATTTATCACAAACAAAAGGGCTGTAGCTCAGTTAGGTAGAGCACCTCGTTTACACGCGCGCCAATGTTTTTTCAGAGGAGTCCATCATGCAATCAACAGAATTTCTCTTATTGATATTGAGTTGTTGAGTTGAGAAATTTATGTCTTACTCCATGGATTCGAGGGAACAATAGCCTGACAAATATTTGATTGGTCCAATTCCGGTGCCATTTTAGGCGCTAAAAAGAACCCGCCATAGATTTGATAATTGATAAGGTGAATACCCAGTCCATTCAATGCTAGGCATAATGAGTACAAGGACCTCAAAAAATCTCTTTTCGTCCTATGAACTTTAAGGTGTATGAAGTTTCATATTTGACGCTTTGGGCAGAGCGATAGAGACTCCATTTAACTTAAATTCACTTAGGTTGATCTAGGCCAGAGGCAGACCTACGTCAAGGTAATTCTTCTTTGAAACACTTTGGTATTGCTCCTGGACAGAAATAAAAATACTGAATCAGAGCACGTGGAGCCATCTCGGTATCTTTCTGTGAAGAAAAAAATGGCGGACTAGCTGATATCTATATCAGTTGATGGAAGAGCCCAATGCAAAAAAAAATGCATGTTGGGTCTTTGAAACAGTTCGAATCATTTCGGTACTAATAAGTTTGATCTGTTTTACCGAGAAGGTCTACGGTTCGAGTCCGTATAGCCCTAATTTTTTTTTTTGAATTCTTTTTTTTTTTTTATTTTGTATAGTTTTCATTTCCTCATTATTGTTTGTTGTTTGTAGCTGGCCGGTTGCATGCTCCATCGAAATAGAATCATGCCCACATGCTCGTTCTTCGGGGATCGTTCAAAGCATAAAACTAAAAAAAAAAGAATGGACCCAATCGGCATTTTTCCAATTTCGGATAAACAAACCCATTCTTCTTGAGAAATCCTCGTGAGTCAATTAGATACATACGAATTTTTCCTTCCTACCCACGATCAAAGAGTTAGTGATACTCCTTTTCTTTGGTATATCCTCGGTATACCCAATATAAGTGAATTTTTAAGCCAAACTCATGACATGAGCCCGGCTAAAAACTACAATCAGACCCAAGCCGAATGGAATCAAATATCAAATATCGAATAGTAAATCACGCGGATCTTGGACCGGGCTATAGAATATTTAAAAATATTTGTATCCCAATATACTCGAACCTAATTGCTCATCGTTCCTAATGCCAATTCTACTGATGCTGACTTTATGCAAGAAGATTGAGGGTCTGTTTGAACTTGGGCGAGTTAGGAACCACCCGACTCATCGCCTTTATTTTGCGGAAAAACAACCCCTTTGTTTCAAAGATAATGAATTGGTCTGGTCTTAATTAAATCCATTAGTGTTTGCATCCTTTCGATTTCCGTGAGTTGGTTTTAGCATTTGGTCTGTTGAATCGTCGGCTAACGCGCGATTCCATTAGAAATCTCTTCTATAGATCAGAGCATTTACGATTCATTCGGCTGATTCTGTCACTGTGCTGCGCCCCAGTGTATAGGTTTGCTTAAAAATCAAGATTTTTACTGATATGAAACCTAACCCATTAGTTTGTCTTACTAGTATACTAGTAGTTGATCTTACTAGGTATTATTCTTATTTGATTTGATTAATATCCAGTCATTTGGGACCCCATTTTGAGTACTAAAGATCGGTATTTAGAATGATTCTTTCAAGTTTCAAGACTTCGCGCTCTAATTTCATAACTCAATTTTCTTTTTTTTGGGCGCAAGTCGAGCTTAGTATAGGTTCAAAGCCCGCAATTTGGGGATAGGAATCTATGAGTTGTTATATGCAAGAGTTCCTTGCAATTAACCCAGTTAATCAAATCTATTCAATCTTGGACAGGGAAAGATAATAGATAGAATCGATCAATGCACTCTGCTTCCATATCTAATCAATAGAAGCAATAATTTTTTTATCTGGATCTTAATGAAAAGAATATACCAATACCTTTTGATTGAATTAGATTCATATTATTAATAAAAATTAATATTATTTTATTTTTATATTCTTTTATTTGATAAGAATATCTTAATAATACATCTTAATAACATTTGGTCTTTACTTCATTTATTAATATTTAATATATAATTATAAATATGAATAAATGAAAATATGAAAAAAAAACTAGGCAATTCAATGAAAATTAATTGTTTTTTCGACTCAATTTTTGGATGAATTCACAATTACAATTTGAATCGACTAATCTGATATATTTTTCTGATATATTTTCCACATTCATAGGAGTGCATCTATGTTTCTGCTTCACGAATA